TTGTTTCTCTTTCTATCTTTTTACCAGTAATAGGGATTGGTATTTACCCGGATTTCGTTCTTTCATTATCAGTTGACAAGGTCGAAACTATTCTATCTAATTTTTTTGATAAATAGTTTACTTAAGATAATAAAAAATGAATTGTAAACCGAATTATTCCGAACCCTTTGAATCACTACAATCTGGATTCAAAGGGTTCTCGTCAGCTTACACGAAGTTTTCTTATATATAGTCCTACACCTAACTGTATTAGTCACGCCCTTTCTGCAATTCAATTAGAGGTTAAATGAACCATAACTATGTAACCCTATTCCTAATAGATTAACCCCAAAATAGCATATCCAAATTATTAGAAACCCCATAGAAGCCACAATTGCCGAATTTTCACCTTGTAAATTTGCCTTTGTTCGCGTATGTAAATAAATCGCAAATATGGTCCAAGTAATAAATGCCCAAGTTTCTTTTGGGTCCCAATTCCAATATGATCCCCATGCCTCATTAGCCCATACTGCTCCCGAAAGAATACCTATGGTTAAAAAGATAAAACCTAGACTAATAACACGATAACCCCAATCATCCAATTGTTGAATCAATCGATACTTGTAATAATTCCTATGAGAAAGAAATGAAGTATTTTTTACAATATTGTTTATTTTATTTGTGTATTTGGTCTCATTAAAGTAAACTAACTCATTTAATTTTAATAAATGGTTGCTTTTATGAAGAATACTTATGTCTTTTCGAAATGTAATGACTAAAAGAGCTATTGATAATAATGATCCACATAAAAGAGCTGCATAGCCCAATACCATCATGCTTACATGCATCATCAACCATTGGGATTGTAAAGCAGGTACTAATATTGCGGATTGATGCATTTCAGTTAAAAGACCCGAAGTAGCAAAGCCTTGGGTAAAAATAGCACTTGGCGCGGTTATTGCGCTTAAATTATTTTTATGTTTTTGAAAATACGGAAGCATATTAATACTGGATAAACTCCACGAAAGAAAAATTAATGATTCATATAAATCACTTAATGGAAAATGTCGCGAATAAATCCACCGCGTGATTAATAATCCGGTTATACAGAAAAAGCTCGCTATCATGCCCTTTTCGGATGAATCATCTAGTCCTCCGATTTCATCCACTAATAAGGTTATAAAATATAGTGTAATTAAAATTGAAATAATAGAAAAGGATATATGAGTTAATATATGTTCGAAAGTCGAAAAAATCATATTAATATTATATATTATATATATTTTTTTAAGGGGGGAGTACCTTAATTATAATTACGGAATGCAGGGAGTTTAATTTCTGGAATTACTTAATAGGACTTAGTCTATCTCTTTTATTTTAGAAGTTTTAGAAGATAGATCCCATGCCGCCACTCGGACTCGAACCGAGATGCTCTAGCACTGCTTCCTAAGAGCAGCGTGTCTACCGATTTCACCATAGCGGCTTGCTCAAAATTATAATAACCTATTCATACTCAATCGTCGAGATTGAAGTAGTCAATTCATATTTAGGAATGATTAAAATTTTAAATTTAGGAATACAACGTCATTTAAATATGTGTTCACTAATAGAGTATATTTATCTGATTTTAGAATGTCAGTTATATTTAACTTAATAAAATAATAAGCTTACGCACAGTTTATCCTCTGTGGGAATAAGACTTTTTTGTTCTATCCCTAGATCCTAGATAGTTCTAGGGATAGAACAAAAAAGTCATTCAGTTCTTATTCCGATTATTCCAATGTTTGATTATTTATTTGTCGGCACAAAAAAACTTTTTGAATTCCCGGTCAAAAGAGATTTCGATAATGAAAAAGCTTTTAACGCTGCCCAATATCCCTTCTTTTTCCAAGAATTTTTACGAATCCGCTTTTTTGACATAGAAGTACGTTTTTTTGGAACTGCCATTCAAAAATCAAGAGATTACTCATTGTTATAGTTGGATGTGAAAGACATCTATCTAGTATTAATATAATATTAAATATTCAATAAAAACGAATCTTTATTTACTATTGATTATCCATCTAGTTCTTTATTTAGATAATACTACTTTGCTATAAAAAAGGCGAAAAAAGATTATATGTCATTAATTTTTTTTTTTACATTTATATTACATATAATTAATAAATTACCGGACAAAAAAAACGAATTCATACTATACTAATGGATTTCTTTATATCCTCATAGTAAAAGCTCTATAGCTATAGTATCCAACGTACTATAGAAATAAAAAGAAATAAAATTGGTTAAAGTTAAAAAAGCTTTTTTTTTCTGGATCTCCCGAAATAGCTTTAAATATAGAACCATATTACTTAATAAATAATAAATAACTATTCACTTTGCACTAGTAAGGGTGATATCATTTACTTGATTTGAACGATTTGGTAAAGAATAAGACTACTTAAGAAGATTAAATTTTGGTCTTGCATCTCTAATTAAATTTTGGTCTTGCATCTCTAATCTATATATATTTTTTTTTTCCTTTTTTTTTTGCGAAAGAGAGAAGATCCGGTGAATCGGAAAGAATTAATTTAAAATGAAAAAGGTTTTTCTTATGGAACATACATATCCATATGCATGGATCATACCTTTCGTTCCACTTACAGTTCCTGTCTTAATCGGAATCGGGCTTCTCTTTTTTCCGACGGCAACAAAAAATCTTCGTCGCATGTGGGCTTTTCCTAGTGTTTTATTATTAAGTATAGTTATGATTTGTTCTGCAGATCTGGCTATTCAGCAAATAAATAGCAATTTCATATATCAATATGTATGGTCTTGGACTATTAATAATGATTTTTCTTTAGAGTTCGGCCACTTGATCGACCCACTTACTTCTATTATGTTAATATTAATTACTACTGTTGGAATTCTGGTTTTGATTTATAGTGATAATTATATGTCTCATGATCAAGGATATTTAAGATTTTTTGCTTATATGAGTTTTTTCAATACTTCCATGCTGGGATTAGTTACGAGTTCAAATTTGATACAAATTTATATTTTTTGGGAATTAGTTGGAATGTGCTCATATCTATTAATAGGTTTTTGGTTCACACGACCTATTGCTGCAAATGCTTGTCAAAAAGCTTTTGTAACTAATCGTATAGGAGATTTTGGTTTATTTTTAGGAATCTTAGGTCTTTATTGGATAACAGGTAGTTTTGAATTTCAGGATTTGTTCGAAATATTCAATAACTTAAGTTATAATAATGATAATGCGTTTACTTTTTTAGTTTATAATTTATGCGTTTTTCTAGTATTTTCCGGTGCAATTGCTAAATCGGCACAATTCCCCCTTCATGTATGGTTACCTGATGCCATGGAAGGGCCTACCCCTATTTCGGCTCTGATTCATGCTGCTACGATGGTAGCAGCGGGCATTTTTCTTGTCGCTCGTCTTCTTCCTCTTTTCATAGGAATACCCTACATAATGAATTTTATATCTTTAATAAGTATAATAACAGTACTATTAGGAGCTACTTTGGCTCTTGCTCAAAAAGATATTAAGAGAAGTTTAGCCTATTCTACAATGTCTCAATTGGGTTATATGATGTTAGCTTTAGGTATGGGGTCATATCGAGCTGCTTTATTTCATTTGATTACTCATGCTTACTCTAAAGCATTATTGTTTTTAGGATCTGGATCAATTATTCATTCAATGGAAGCTATTGTTGGATATTCTCCAGATAAAAGTCAGAATATGGTTCTTATGGGCGGTTTAACAAAACATGTCCCAATTACAAAAACAGCTTTTTTATTAGGTACACTTTCTCTTTGTGGTATTCCCCCACTTGCTTGTTTTTGGTCCAAAGATGAAATTCTTAATGATACTTGGTTGTATTCACCACTTTTCGGAATAATAGCTTGTTCCACAGCCGGGTTAACTGCATTTTATATGTTTCGAATTTATTTACTTACTTTTGAAGGGCATTTAAATACTAATTTTCAAAATTACAGTGGAAAACAAATGGGAATGAGTCCATTTTATTCAGTATCTCTATGGGGAAAAGAAGGCTTAAAAAAAAAATATATATATATAAGTTTATTAACTTTATTAATAATGAATAATAATGAGAAGGCTTCTTTTTTTTATAAGACGGCATACCAAAACCAAATTTATAATATGGTAAAAACCATCAACCAACCCTTTATTATTCATTTAAAAACTTGTAAAAAAAAAAGTTTTTTATATCCCCATGAATCAGATAATACTATGTTATTCTCTTTGCTTGTATTGGTTCTATTTACCTTGTTCGTGGGATCCCTGGCACTTCCTTTGAATCAAGAAGGAATGGGTTTGGATATATTATCAAAATGGTTAACTCCGTCTATAAATCTTTTACATAAAAATTTGACTGATTCGGTGGATTGGTATGAATTTTTTTCAAATGCTATTTTTTCAGTCAGTCTAGCATGTTTTGGAATACTTATAGCATCCCTTTTATATAAGCCCCTTTATTCATCTTTACAAAATTTTAATTTTAAAAATTCATTTTTAAAAAAGGGTCAGACGCGCTTTTGGGGAGACAAACTAATAAATATAATATATAGTTGGTCATATAATCGTGGTTACATAGATGCTTTTTATGCAACATCTTTTACTAAGGGTCTAAGAGGATTAGCTGAATTAACTAATTTTTTTGATAGACGAGTAATTGATGGAATTACGAATGGCGTTGGTATTACGAGTTTCTTTGTAGGAGAGGGCATAAAATATATAGGAGGAGGGCGTATCTCTTATTATCTTTTCTTCTATTTATCTTTTGTCTCAATATTTCTTTATCTTATTTATCTTTTGTATTTGTATCAATAGTGATTTTCCATTGTATTTGTGTACAAAGTAATTTTTCTTTGTATCATTTCCAAAAAAGTTGACAAACTGGATGGATACGTAAAAGATATTCTTTGGTTGCCATCACTTCGACATGTGTAAAAAATATATTGTGACGTTTCATTTCTTATAGCTTTTTCAAATTGATCAT